GGTAAGGTGGCTGAGTTGCAGGCGATAGATTGTAAGTCTATTAACAGGATTTAATTCTTTCTTATCAGGCTTGATAGTTTAGTTTAGAATATCATATTGCAAATATGAAGGTGTATAGAATATACTTAAGCTTAAGATTTAAAAGCACGTCTTTTTTTTTCGCCTTTGAAGGGCAACAGTTTAAAATAACTTAAAATCTTAGATCAAAATAAATAATGTGGGGGCAAGAAGAAAGAACATGTTTATGGAAATAAATACAGGAGTTGAAGAAGAAAAGTCATTTCTCAGTTTAATGTTTATCTTAGTTTTAACTGAAGTGAGTATAAAATATCTCATTGATAGGCGAAGGTAGAAGTATAAGGTGATTAACGAGGAGACAATTAAGACTAGCAGAGGTAGAATTATACCTTTTGATGAGAGAGACTCGATAACGATCCATTTCGGAATAAAGCCAGTAAAAGGAGGTAGTCCACCCAGTGAGAGTAGTGAAAATGAGTTGACTAGGTTTGTATAAGGTAATGACGTTTTATTCATGACAAGATGAGGAAGTCAAAATAGTTGTTGGTGATTAAAAAGTAAACAAATAGAAGAAGAAATTATGACATAGAAAGAGAAATATATTAGTCAAGATGATTCTCCTATGGTTATAGAAGCTAATATTCATCCAATGTGGTTGATCGAAGAGAACGCTAAAATTTTACGAAGAGAAGTTTGATTTAAACCTCCGATTGATCCAATTAGGGAAGATAAGAGCGCTGCTACTATCATGATACGGCAGAAGAAGGTGGAGTTAGGGATAATAGAAATCAAAAATAAGGGAGCTACTTTTTGTACCGTCATCAAAATAATTAATTGGACCCAATTCAGGCCGTCCACAATTGCCGGTAATCAGAAATGAAAGGGAGCAGCTCCGACTTTTACCAGGAGAGCTAATAGAATTCTAGAGTAAAACATTTCAGAAGAAATTAATAAGGGGGCAGAAAAGATTACTAAAGCGGATCCAACCGCCTGAATTAAGAAATACTTTAGGGCAGCTTCACACGAAAGTTCCATTTTCTTACTAGTTATAAGAGGGATAAATGACATAAGGTTCAATTCCAGACCTACTCAGGCTATGAACCAAGAATTAGAAGAAAGAGCCAGCACGGTTCCGGAAACCAAGACACAAATGAATAAAGTCTGTCGAAGAGAAACTAACACTAAAAAGAGTGTGAGTAGACACACATAGACGGGGTATGAGCCCGTTAGCTTTAAATTAGCTTATCTTTTTAAAAAATACAAGTTGGTGTAAAGAGCATTAGAATTTTTGATATTCTCGGAATTGGTGTAAGTCCATTATTTGTAATATGAGTAGTTTAAATTACATTACTTGCTCTATCAAAGCAAACCTTTTTATCAGGCATCATATTTCAGTAAAGCAAAATAAGATAAATAAACCAAAATTAATGCAAAGAATAAGAAGTATAAATTTAAGAAGCAAATGAAAAAGACAGCCTTATTTTTTGTTAAAGTGGCAAAACCAGGATAAGAATGTGGAGGAAGGGGGGGGGACTGTTAGTCCCTTAATCGAAATGGAGGAAAGATCATAGACATAAAATACACGAATATATATACTTTTCATATCTATTGAGTGGTTCCCTCGGAGTATAAGTTGATAGGTGATTATATAATTATAAATGGTTTATAAGTCTGCCCTTTTATACGCGGATAAATACAGCCAATTATTGATGATTACTGCGAGTAAATGAAATCAATAATTGGCTGTATTTATCTCATACATAACTTTTTTTGAATAATTCCCGATAAGTGTGAGGTTTCAAAGGCCTTCGATGTCTCCCGGATTTCTCGCAGTTGTTAAGTTCTTTGTTTAGATAAACTTTATTTTCCCAATTAGGTTTAAATTGGTTAATAAATTAGTTGTTAGATGAATTTCGTAGCAGTCTAATTACATTTAATTAAATGTATATATACGTGCACAAAATGTTTTCTTAAGATTATCTGATACTGGTTTTCTGCTTATTATCTTAATGTTGAGAAAATACTCTAGAAATGCTGGTCTGAGACTGACAAATTGGTATTTAAAATAAAATAAAGTAATATATGCAAACATGGGCGTACATAGACATATATTTCTTTAATTAATACAAATATGTTTTACATTATAGTTATGGCAATTTTCGTAATTCTTCAATTTCCTATAGTTTGATTCTTGCTATATTCTTTGCTAGTTGGGTTGGAAAGTACATGCAAATTCTGGTAGTAAACAAAAAACTTGTTCTTATTTGATATGAGAGCGAATAGATAGATCGGAGTGAAATATATGACGAAAAAATTAAAGCAGTACTAAAAATTTAAAAATCAACAAAAGTTGGATTAAGTAAACACCACTTAGGCCAGGTTAAAACTTGTGCCAGCATCCGCGGTTAGACTTGAAGGTCCAGTGAAGAAGTATAAGTCATCGGTTAGATGAAAATGAGTCTTCCTTATTTAGTGCTTAAAATAATAAGAGGTGAAATTTGTTTATTAGGCTAAGTAATTGAGTTCTTGTAGGGGTAGACTTAGGTTGAAGCCAAGAAGTTTCAGATATGAACCAGGATTAGATACCCTGTTACACTGGAAAATAATAGCGAAGGATGGCTTGAGTATTTATAACTAATTTGTTTGAAATTCAAAGAACCTGGCGGTACTTTAGTCTGGTTAGAGGAACCTGTTGTATAAACGATAAACCACGTAGAATCTTTCTTGTTCTTGTCGAGCCAGTATACCTTCATTGTTAGATAATTTTATGTACGAATTATTGTAATTGATAGAAATCAAATATATTAGATCAAGGTGCTGCTTATGAATAAGTATAAATGGGTTACAATATTTTTAAAGAGGCTGATTATGTTGGGAAATTGACATATGAGGATGGATTTAATTGTAAATTTTAGATTTAATAAGGTAAAATGATAATAGCTCTAAAGTGTGTACATATTGCCCGTCGCTTTCATTAAATTAGATGAGATAAGTCGTAACATAGTAGGTGTACTGGAAAGTGCACCTAGAAGTAAGACAAAGCTTAATTAGGAAAGCGTTTCACTTACGTTGAAAAGATATTCGTGCGACTCGATTTGTCTTAAAATGAAAATATGTTTATGTTAAAATTTGAAATAAAAAATGAGTTTCAGAAAAATAGTTTTAATTAGAACAGTTATTAGTATTTAAGAAATAACTTTTTTGGACCTAGTGCAAAAGTACCGTGAGGGAAACGTGAAATAAAAATGAAAATTTGATTGATTAAAAGAAGAAGTAAAAACTTGTACCTTTTGTATCAGGGAGGATCGAAATATACTAATAATGTTAGAGTTCCCGAAAAAAGAATAGCTAAGAGCTTATGTTTATCCCGGTGGAAAATTGGTTTATAATAAGTCCTTAGTGGTGAAATGCTAGTCGGGTCTTTTGATATCTGGTTGTTTTGGAAATAAATTTAATTTGGCCTAAACTAGTAAATAATAATAGTTTAGTTGAATGGCCGGAGGGAAAAGCTTCTGGTCATAAATCTTGGTATAAATAAAATTTCTTTTAATATGCAATTCTAACTGGGCTTAGAAGTAGCCATGTTTATAAAGTGTCTTAACTAAGATAAAGCTTTAATAGAATATTTTTATAATTTTTATCAAAAATACGAAACTTTAAGTGAGAATTTGAATAACTTAGCAATAATGATCTTATTAGTATAATCATTTCTGTGTGTTCGATTAAGCAAATTTAAAATAAAAAATATTTCTTGTTGAATAAAAGAGGATATAGCAAAGGAACTCGGCAAAAAAGATTTCTGCCTGTTTATCAAAAACATGTCTTTATGAACTTCATGTAAAGTCTAGCCTGCCCAGTGACATTAAAGTTTAACGGCCGCGGTAGCATGACCGTGCTAAGGTAGCATAATCATTTGTCCTTTAATTGAGGACTGGTATGAACGGCTGAACAAGAAATCAACTGTCTCTGCTATAAATTTTGAAATTGACATTTAAGTGAAAAGGCTTAAATGAGATAGGGGGACGATAAGACCCTATAAATCTTGATGATTAAGATAATAAATTTTAGGCAGTAGTAATAAGTTTAAATTTAATGTCTTAATTATTTTGTTGGGGCGACAGGAGTATAAGAAGTAACTGCTTTGAAAAAATAATTAATTATTTTTATGATGTTTTGTTTGTGATCCTTCTATGAAGATAATAGATCAAGTTACTTTAGGGATAACAGCGTAATCTTTCTTGAGAGTCCATATCGAAAGAAGGGGTTGCGACCTCGATGTTGAATTAAAGAGCCTTTGTGGTGTAGCAGCTATTGTAAGGAGGTCTGTTCGACCTTTAAATCTTTACATGATTTGAGTTCAGACCGGCGTAAGCCAGGTCGGTTTCTATCTCCTATAATAGAGATAACTTTCTTAGTACGAAAGGATCAGAAAGTTGGAATAATTTTAAGTTATTTTATCATTACTTTGGCAGAAGATATGCGTTAGATTTAGGATCTAATAATATAGAATTTACAGTCTATAGGTAATAGGCTTTACTAAGAATCAGCTTTTATGGTCAATGATCTTCGTCGTTTCGATTTTAAAATATCTAATTCTTATCATTTGTGTTTTGGTTAGAGTAGCGTTTGTTACTTTAATGGAGCGAAAAGTACTGGGTTATATCCAGATCCGTAAAGGGCCCAATATTGTCGGTTATATGGGCATTCTTCAACCTTTCTCTGATGCTGTGAAGTTGTTCACTAAAGAACAAACTCCGCCAACCATGTCTAATTTTTTTGTATATTATGTTTCTCCAATCTTTAGACTTGCAATTTCTTTAATTGGGTGGTGTGTCATGCCCTATGAGTTAGGTATAATAAATTTTAATATGGGGACCTTGTTTTTTTTGTGTTGTCTGAGCCTAGGGGTGTATCCGGTGATGAGAGCGGGTTGGTCTTCCAATAGAAAGTACTCTCTTTTGGGGAGATTACGTGCTGTTGCTCAGACTATTTCTTATGAGGTCAGACTGGCTTTAATTTTATTAAGATTTCTTTTTTTGGTTGGAGGATTTAATTTGGAGCTATTTAGCTTGTACCAAGAAAAAGTATGGTTCTTGTGGTTGACTTTGCCGCTGGCTGGTGTGTGGTTGGCCTCGTGTTTAGCCGAAACAAATCGAACTCCATTCGACTTCGCCGAGGGAGAGTCCGAGCTTGTTTCTGGGTTTAATACAGAATACAGGGGTGGTGGATTCGCTTTGATTTTTATATCTGAGTATAGAAGAATTCTGTTTATAAGTATGCTGTTTAGGTTAATATTCTTGGGGGGAAATTTATTTAGAGTTTTGTTTTATCTGAAATTGGTTGGTATGGGCTTTGTGTTTGTGTGAGTTCGCGGTACACTTCCTCGACTTCGTTATGACAAGCTAATATATTTAGCCTGAAAAAGATTTTTACCTGTGTCTCTAAATTATTTAATTTTTTTTATAGGAGTAAAGTCCTTGTGTTTTTGCGCATTTTTGATATAATTCGTAATCAATATAATATATTAAAAATACACGATCAATAAGAGTAAAATCTCTTTTTAAGTGTTTTCAAAACACTGGTTTTTTATAAACTAATTGATCAGTCTAGGAGATAATCTCACAGGTAAATGGTAATCGGATTAATAATGAAGTATGAGAAATATAATCCGGTTAGGATTTGTCCTGTTAAAATATAAGGATCTTCGACGGGGCGTGCCCCAATTCATGTTAACAGAACTAGGATAGAAACCAAAGACCAAAACATAAATTGGTTGGCGGGGTAGAAAGCTAGTCTTCGGAACTTGGAACAGTAGGTAGCAGGGAGAACAACCAAAATTGACACCGATGCAACCAGAGCGATTACTCCGCCCAACTTGTTGGGGATAGATCGTAGAATAGCGTAAGCAAATAAAAAATATCATTCAGGTTGAATGTGGGCCGGTGTAGACATAGGATTAGCTGGAATAAAATTGTCTGGATCTCCTAATAAGTAAGGATTTAATAGGGTAATTAGGACTAATAATATTAATATGACTACAAAACCAACTAAGTCTTTGAAGGAGAAGTAAGGGTGAAAGGGTACTTTGTCAGGCTGTCTCGAAATCCCTAAGGGATTTCCAGATCCAGATTGATGAAGAAACACAATATGGACCGAGGACAATGCCAAAACCACAAATGGTAAAAGGAAATGCAAAGTGAAGAATCGTGTTAGAGTAGCGTTTCCCACTGAGAATCCACCTCAAATCCATTGGACAAGATCAGTTCCAATGAATGGAATAGCGGAGAATAAGTTAGTAATAACTGTTGCTCCTCAAAACGACATTTGTCCCCAAGGTAAAACGTATCCTAAAAAGGCTGTCGCTATAGTAGCGAATAAGACTAGGACTCCAACCATCCATACTTCAGTAAATAAATATGATCCGTAATAAATACCTCGTCCTACGTGAATGTATAAGCAGATAAAAAAAAATGAAGCTCCATTAGCGTGAAGAGTTCGCAAAAATCAGCCGTAATTTACGTCTCGGCAAATGTGTGCTACTCTGGAGAAAGCTAGGTTAATGTCCGCGGTGTAGTGTATGGCTAAAAAAATTCCTGTGGAAATTTGTACAATTAAGCAAAGTCCCAGAAGTGACCCGAAATTTCAAAGTGTAGAAATATTGGTCGGAATAGGTATGTCTACTAATGCTCCATTTATAATTTTGAACAGAGGGTGAGTTTTCCGGATAGGCGTTGTCATTACTTCGATAAGCGAAGAGGTCCTGAAAAAATCGAGGTTATTTCGACCACTACAATAAGAGTAAAGAGAAGGTATAAGATTACTACCAAAGTCAGGCTTATAGTTGGGAAATTGTAGATGAAATGGGTAGAGATTGAGGATAGATCAGGGATGTCTTTGGCCGATAAGAAAGAGTGTTGGATAGATACAGGCTGGACAGAGAGGAGAGGATCTAAGAGTACGAAGAAAATTGAAATAAAAAGGGATCCTGATAAGATTATAGCAGTCAAGAAAAGTGACAATTTAAACGATTCATTCGAGGCTAGAGAAGCTACGTAAATGAATAAAACTAATATACCTCCTAGAAAAATTAGGAATAAGATATAGGAAAATCAGAATGAAGGGGAAACCATTCCCGATGAGATAGAAATTAATGTAGTCTGAATGAGCAGTATAATTCCGGCTGATAGGGGGTGGGTTAGACGGGTGAATACAATTGAAAAAGACAAGATAAAAGGAACAAAGAAGATAGTGATATCAGGAGGTGGTTTAAGTAAAATATTAATTTTGGGGATTAAAGATAGGGTATGTTGCCTTTTTCCTGATGTATTGAGAAATATGTATTTTCATTTTCGATTTACAAGACCGAAGTTTTCAATTAAACTATCAAAACTAATGGTAACTTTAAAATTTTTATTCTGGTTGGTTCCTTTCGTGGTTGTATTCTGTGGTCTGAGTGTTTTTAGCTCTAAGCGTAAGCATTTGTTGAATGTTTTGTTGGGACTCGAGTTTGTAATGTTGGGGGTGTTCTCTGCCTTAGTTTATAGGCTGTCCGCTTTAAGAGGGGAGCTGTATTTCGTTCTTTTTTTTTTAGCGATAGTCGCTTGCGAAGGGGCCTTAGGGTTATCGATTTTGGTGTCCATCGTACGAACTCATGGAAATGACTATTTTAATAGATTTAGTTTTCTGCAATGTTAAAATTTCTTATTCCAACAATTTTATTGATGATATTTGCTGGTAGCTGGGAGGTGGTTCAATTCTTCTTATTTGTTGTTAGTTTTTCGATTTCTCTTAAGTGTGCCCATGACTTTTTTATAAGGGAGTTAGGGTATATAATGGGGGTAGATTATTTAAGGTATGCACTAATTTTATTAAGTGCGTGGGTTATCGCTCTTATAATTTGTTCAAGCCAAAAGGTTATAAAAACCTATAATTTTAGGGGGGGATTTATTCTGGTTAATATAAGGTTGTTGGTATGTTTACTCTTAACCTTTTCTTCTATAAACTACTTGTTTTTTTATGTAAGATTTGAGAGTAGTTTAATTCCAACTTTAATCTTGATTTTGGGTTGAGGATACCAGCCTGAACGGGTTCAAGCAGGTCTTTATATATTGTTTTATACCTTATTTGCCTCTTTACCCTTGTTGATCTGTTTATTCTCCTTATATGAAGCTGGAGGAAGTTTGATTATTGGTCTACCTTACAAAGTTGACCAGATGGATTTCATTTCTATTTTGTGGTACTTTTCTTCGTTGTTCGCTTTTTTAGTTAAACTGCCGTTATACCTATTTCATATTTGATTACCGAAAGCTCATGTAGAGGCTCCAGTAGCCGGTTCTATGATTCTTGCGGGCGTTTTACTAAAATTGGGGGGTTACGGCATTATCCGAATTTTGTCAATCTTTTCCTCGATTAATAAAAGATTTGTTTGGTTATGGGTCTGCCTAGGTATTGTGGGAGGAGTAATAGTGAGACTAATATGTCTGCGAGAAGTTGATATTAAATCTTTGATTGCTTACTCATCTGTGGCACATATGGGAATAGTGTTAGGGGGACTCATAACTTCCAGTTGGTGGGGGATAAGTGGATCTTTAGTGGTTATGGTTGGTCATGGACTTTGTTCTTCTGGATTATTTTGTTTGGCAAACATGGTTTATGAGCGAATTGGAACTCGAAGAATATTAATTGGAAAGGGATTGTTAAGAATTATACCTAGTATGGGACTGTGATGATTTTTATTGAGAATCGGGAACATAGGAGCTCCTCCAACTTTAAACTTTGCTGGAGAAATCCAGGTTCTATCTAGCTTAGTGGGTTGAAGAAAGCTCACTATCGTTGGCTTAGCTTTCCTTTTATTCTTGAGGGCTAGTTATACTATTTACATGTATAGAATTAGACAGCACGGCTTGTTTTATAGATTGTTATTCTCTTGCAGTCCCGGGAAGATCCGAGAGTTCCTTGTCTTGTTGCTTCATTGACTTCCTTTAAATCTTATAATTGTTAAAGTAGGAAGGCTGATTTTCATACCTTATTTAAGTAGTTTAAATAAAAACGTTAGTTTGTGGTGCTAAATATGTAAATTGGTTACCTTAAATCATGATCTTAAAGATACCTATAAGTGTTAGAAGAGCCGTGTTCTTGGGGCTCATGTCAATCTGCTCGGGCACTTTGTCCTTACTGCTTCTCTTTTTAAATGTTACTTTGCTAATCGAATGAGAGTTTTGTTTTCTAAATGGATGTCCATTAGTTATGACTATTATTTTCGATTGAATTTCTATGCTGTTTTCTAGATTCGTTTTTTTCATTTCTTGTATAATTATGTTGTATAGGGGTGAATATATACGTGAGGATAAAAACTTTGACCGGTTTATGTACTTAGTACTTTTGTTCGTTTCGTCGATGGTAATGATAATCATTAGGCCCAATCTGATTAGAATTCTGCTTGGTTGGGATGGACTCGGACTCGTGTCTTATTGTCTAGTTATTTATTACCACAATGAAAAATCGGCTAATTCGGGTATATTAACTATCTTGTCAAATCGGATTGGTGATGTAGCCGTGTTGATCAGAATTGGTTTGATAGTTAAGTTTGGTGGATGAAATTTTGTGCTGTATTCTGGTGAAATCGGGAGTAAATCCATGTTATTAATTAGAGCGCTGATTATAACGGCTGCTATAACTAAAAGGGCTCAAATTCCTTTTTCTGCCTGACTTCCTGCTGCTATGGCAGCACCTACTCCCGTTTCGGCGTTAGTACATTCTTCGACTCTGGTAACAGCTGGGGTGTACCTGTTGATCCGGTTTAGTAATGCTTTTATGGACTCTTCCGTTTCGTCCTTTTTATTAATTATTTCTTGTTTGACTATGTTTATAGCTGGACTAGCTGCTAACTTTGAGTATGATTTAAAAAAGATTATTGCTTTGTCAACTTTAAGCCAATTGGGAGTAATAATAAGAATTCTGTCTTTAGGAATACCTGATTTAGCCTTTTTCCATCTTTTAACCCATGCTTTATTTAAGGCGTTGCTGTTTATATGTGCTGGAATAATTATTCATAATATAAAAGAATGTCAAGATATTCGCCACATGGGTGGGTTAGCTTCTTCTATACCTTTAACATCTTCTTTGATGACGTTATCAAATATGGCCCTTTGTGGAATACCTTTCATAGCTGGATTTTACTCAAAAGATTTGATTTTGGAGGTTGCTTTTATAAGAAATATCAACAAGATTTCTTTTCTATTATATGTTATGGCGACTGGCCTTACCGTGTGTTATACTTTTCGGCTTATTTATTATATTATTAGGGGTGAACCCGTACTTAGCTCTTTTATTTCAATTAATGATTACTGCCCTACGATAACGACTCCCAGAGTGATGTTGAGAATTGGTGCGGTTTCTATAGGAGCTTTACTATCTTGGTTACTATTTAATGACAGATACATAATTTGCTTAAGGTTTTCGTTAAAAATTCTTGCTCTTGCTGTCAGAATTTTAGGTGGGTTTATCGGCTACATATTAAATTTGATAAGAGTGAATTATAATTTAAGATCAATCTCTTTTTTTACCTTCACTAGCTTTGTTGGTTCTATGTGATTCTTACCTCACTTATCTGGGTTTTTTGCCGCGAGACATTCGCTTAAGGTGGGGTCAAAAGTGAAGAAAAGGCTTGACGGGGGTTGATTGGAATACTTTGGGGGTCAAGGAGGGCATAAGACTTTTATAACAGGCTCTGCTTATATCGAAATATCCCAAGATAAGACTTTTAAAGTGTTGGTAAAAACTCTATTCGTCTGAATTGTTGTTTTATTAATTATACTTTATTACTCGTATAATTTAAATCGTTAGAATATTGCATTGAAGCTGCAAATGTGGTTGTCTTTACCTGCGGGTGTATTTTTAGAAGAGGTACAAATCTTCATCTTTACATCGAAAATGTAATGTGTTCGGGTTACACTATAAAAAAGATGTATAAACGGAGTTGAACCGCTTTGAAAATAGATTAGAAGTCTTTTTCATTCCACAAATACTTCCTTGGTAGGAATAAAATTCAGTTCTATCATTAACAGTGATAAGCCTCTATTTTGGCTTCAACCAAGTGTCTTTAATTAGAGGTGTATTAAACCAAGGCTTAGGTCGAAACTAAGAGCAAATTTTCGCTTTCTAATTTAAATAAGATCAGTTAAAGTTTAACACCTTGTAAGTGCAAGTTACATATCATAATTGACTATAATCCTAGGTCGATCACTCTAAAGCCCCTGCATGTCATTCGAGGTATAAACCAAACAGAAGAATTAGTAAAAATAGCAGGCCTGTCCAGGACCAGAAAACAATATTTGAAAGGTCCATAATGTAAATTAGTGGGAGGAGCAAAGTAATTTCTACATCAAAGATTAGAAAAATTACTGCGATTAAAAAGAATCGGAGTGAAAAGGGGATACGAGCAGATCCTTTAGGATCAAATCCACACTCAAATGGTGACAATTTTTCTCGATCGGAGATGGTCTTTTTTGAAACCAATCATGCTAAAATTATTAAGATAGAGCAGATAAGAACAGTTAAAGAAGAGATTGATAGAATTAAAAGAATTAACTTTTCTAAATAAAATTAGACTTTCCATTTGGAAGACGGAGGTACTTAGTATACTAAAAAGTTTATCCCCCTCATCAGTAGACACAAATATAGAGGAATAGCCAAACTACGTCAACGAAATGTCAATACCATGCGGCGGCTTCAAACCCAAAGTGGTGTCTAGATGAAAAATGACACATGTAAAGCCGATAGAGGCAAACCGCCAAAAAAGCAGTTCCAATAATAACGTGAAGACCATGGAAGCCAGTCGCCACAAAAAAAGTAGATCCGTATACTGAATCGGCGATGGTGAACGAGGCCTCGAAATACTCTAAAGCTTGAAGTGCTGTGAAGTATAAACCTAGTAAAATTGTCAAAAAGAGACTTTGGATGGCTTCGGAGTGCTTAGATTCGGTAATTGAGTGATGAGCTCAAGTAACAGTGGCTCCAGAAGAAATTAAAATCGTTGTGTTTAAGAGCGGAATTTGGAATGGATTGAATGGCTGAATTCCGGCGGGGGGTCAAGAAGTACCAATCTCTACTGTTGGCGAGAGCCTTCTATGAAAAAATGCTCAGAAAAAGGAGAAAAAAAATAGGACTTCTGAGACAATAAATAAGATCATGCCCCATCGTAAGCCTTTTCTTACTACTGACGTATGAAGACCTTGGTATGTGGCTTCTCGTGTTACGTCTCGTCATCATTGAATTATAGTTAGAACAGTTCTGATAAGTCCTATAATAAGGAGTCTTATTCTTGCTTCGTGAAATCATTTCACAAGACCTGTGGTCAGTATTATTGCTCTAATAGAGCCTGTTAAAGGTCAAGGCCTTTCGTTTACTAAATGGTAAGGATGAAATCCGTGCGTGAGTGACATTAGTTAATCTCACCGGTGTAGAGGGTTCTTAATACGGTAAAGACATAGGATTGAATAATTGCAACAGCTGATTCTAAAGTTAATAGAAGAATTTGGGATAGGATAAGAATAGATAGAAGAGTAGACGAGGCAATTCTAGGGCCAGATTGTCTTAGTAATGTTAATACTAAATGACCGGCAGTTATATTAGCTGCTAGACGAATGGCTAAGGTTGCAGGTCGAATCAAATTTCTGATAGATTCAATTAGTACCATGAATGGTATAAGAACTCTTGGTGTTCCTTGGGGGACCAAGTGTGCAAATATATGTTGTGTGTGTTTTAACCATCCAAAAATTATTAATGTTAATCAGATCGGCAAAGACAACGATAATGTTATAGCCATGTGACTGGATCTAGTAAATACGTAGGGTAGTAACCCAAGAAAATTGTTGAATAAGATTAGAGAAAACAATGAAATTATAAAAAGTCTAATTCCAACATGAGACATAGACAATATAGATTTTAATTCTTGGTGGAGAGTTTGCATAGATTGACTCCAGATTATAAGTCATCGTGATGGAGAGGCCCAATAAACTATAGGAAGAAATAAGATACCAATAAAAGTGGATATTCAATTTAATGGAATAGAAAAAATTGAAGAAGATGGTTCAAAAATAGAAAATAATCTTGTTATCATTTTCAAATTTTTTCTGTGTCTTGGACTTCTTTAGAAGAAACTTCTACTTTCTGTGGAGAAAAGATAAAATAATTTAATACAATAAAGCAGATTAATCTAAATAAAAATAGAATAAACAAATTGAGTCAGAGTATAGGACCTATTTGTGGCATAGAAAAATGTCCATAAGACAACTTCAGCGTGACAAACTAATATTATAATTTAACTAATTTTTCCAACAAGCCCACCTGAGGTACTTAGGCACCATAATAGGTTTAAAAGACCTACACTTTTATCAGTCATCGGGTGAATCTTCTCTGGAAGCTATCACTCAGGATAAGAAAGAATTAGTAGAGACAGACTCAATTACGATAGGCATAAATCTATGGTTAGCTCCGCAAATTTCTGAACATTGCCCAAAGTATAAACCTGGCCGAGATACAACAAAGCTCACTTGGTTTAATCGACCTGGGATGGCGTCGGCTTTAACACCAAGAGCGGGTACTGTTCATGAGTGAATTACGTCAGCCGCCGTGACTAGAACTCGAATCTGAGTATCTATGGGAACTACTATCCGATTATCAACATCTAGAAGACGGTATTCAAATTCCTTAGAGTAGTCTGTGGCGGTCATGTAGGAGTCGAACTCTACCTGGACAAAGTCTGAATATTCATACCTTCAGTACCACTGGTGACCTACTGTTTTGATTGTTAAACTAGGGGAGTTTACCTCGTCTAAAAGATAAAGGAGCCGAAGGGAGGGGAGGGCGATGATGACAAGAATAACAGCTGGAAGAATTGTTCAAATTATCTCAATAGTTTGGTTTTCAAGCAGGAATCGATTAGTGAGAACATTAAATAAAATGGAAGTTATGAGATAGGCCACTAGAGATGTGATTACAATCAAAATCACTATTGCGTGATCGTGAAAGAAAATTAGCTGCTCTATTAGGGGTGAGGCACTGTCTTGGAATCCTAAATGTCTTCATGTTGCCATTAATACTAAAAGGAGTAAAAATCTCCATACCAGGAGCTTAAATCCTGCGCATTTGTCTGCCATTTTAGAATGCAGTAATTATTGGAATTTCTATATATCTATGATCAGCTGGGGGATAAGAGTGATATCACTCAATTGAGGTTGGTATAAATGAATTAAATAAAAGAGGTCGTTTAGATGCCAGTCCTTCTCAAATAATGAAGACAAAGCCTAGAACGGCTACTAGAGATATAGAAGATCCTACCGACGAAACTACGTTTCATGTTGTGTATGCGTCTGGGTAGTCCGAGTACCGTCGAGGTATACCTCTTAGACCTAAAAAGTGTTGAGGAAAGAAAGTTGTGTTAACCCCAACAAACATAGCTGTAAACTGAATTTTTAATCATTTAGGGTTTAACGATATTCCTGTAAATAGGGGAAACCAATGTGCAATACCTGCGAAGATGCCAAACACTGCTCCTATGGATAAAACATAGTGGAAATGTGCCACTACGTAATAAGTGTCGTGTAGAATAATATCAATTGATGAGTTGGCTAGGACAATACCCGTTAACCCCCCCACTGTAAACAAAAAGATGAATCCAAGGGCTCATAAAAGGGAAGGCGTCAGAGTAAAGTGGGCTCCGTGAAGAGTACCCAATCATCTAAAGACTTTAATTCCAGTGGGAACAGCAATAATTATGGTTGCCGATGTAAAATATGCTCGTGTATCTACATCCATTCCGACCGTAAATATGTGGTGGGCTCAGACAACGAATCCTAAAATACCAATAGCGAGTATAGCGTAAATCATACCCAAGGCCCCAAAAGGCTTTTTTTTATTAGACTCCTGTGCAACAATATGGGAAATTATACCAAATGCTGGTAAAATCAAAATGTAAACTTCGGGATGACCGAAAAACCAAAATAAATGTTGATAAAGAATTGGGTCTCCTCCACCAACTGGATCAAAGAATGAAGTATTTAAATTTCGGTCAGTTAAAAGTATAGTGATGGCCCCGGCTAAAACGGGCAAGGACAGTAGAAGAAGAATAGCTGTAATAAAAACTGATCACACAAATAGAGGCATACGGTCAAGAGTTATACCAGAAGATCGTATGTTAATAACAGTAGTGATAAAATTAACAGCACCTAAAATAGACGAGACACCAGCCAAGTGAAGAGAGAAAATACTCAAATCTACTGATGCACCTGCGTGAGCAACACCGGCAGATAATGGGGGGTAAACTGTTCAACCAGTGCCCGCCCCTCTTTCTACCGCCCCTCCAGCCAGCAAAAGAGTTAAAGATGGAGGTAAAAGTCAGAACCTTATGTTGTTCATTCGAGGGAAAGCTATGTCAGGGGCTCCTAGTATAATCGGAACTAGTCAATTTCCGAATCCCCCAATTATGATAGGCATAACTATGAAAAAAATTATAATAAAGGCGTGGGCAGTCACTACGACGTTGTAGATTTGGTCGTCCCCAATGAAACTACCCGGTTGACCTAGTTCGGCTCGAATGATAAGTCTTAGAGAGGTTCCGACCATTCCTGCTCAAGCTCCAAAAATGAAGTATAAGGTACCAATGTCTTTATGATTAGTAGAGAAAAATCATCGTTGCGT